CAGATTTTACGCGTGTGATACAAGTTCCTTCGATTTCTCCAAGCAAAGTTCTTCGCATCGCAATTCCTATTGTGTCGGCTTGACCTTTCATAAGTGGAGACAGAACAAAGCGCCCATAATAAAGACGTTTCCTGTCTATTCTTGATTCAACACACTTCCACTGGCGTGTCCGAGTAGATACTGCTATTTTCTCTCGAACCATAGTAATATTATTTGATATTGAATCGTTTATTTCTCTTGTTTCTCTTGACAGTCCTTTAATGTGCATTTCTATATTCGCCTTTTTTTGGGGGGTCTACATCCATTATGTGGCATAGGGGTTACATCTCGTATAAAAGTTAATAATATACCACTTCTGCGAATAGCTCGGAGTGCTGCGTCTCTTCCGAGACCGGGACCCTTTATCATGACTTCTGCTCGTTGCATACCTTGATCTACTACTGTACGAATAGCATTTCCCGCCGCGGTTTGAGCAGCAAAAGGTGTCCCTCTTTTCGTCCCCTTGAATCCACAAGTACCGGCAGAGGACCAAGAAACCACCCGCCCCCGTACATCTGTAATAGTGATAATGGTATTATTGAAACTGGCTTGAACATGAATAACTCCTTTTGGTATTCTACGTGTACTCTTACGTGACCCCATACGTCCATTTCTACGTGAACCGATTCGTGGTATAGCTTTTGCCATATTTTATCATTTCATAAATATCAGTCAGAGATCTATGGATATATCCATTTCATGTTACAAAAGATTCCTTAGTTGTCATCAGTTTCTTTAGCGAGTCTGATTATCCCTGTCTTTGTTTATGTTTCGGATTGGAACAAATTACTATAAGTCGTCCCCTCCTACGGATTAATCGACACTTTTCACAAATTTTACGGACAGAAGCTCTTATTTTCATACTTGTCATTCCTTATCTTAAATTTGAATCAACCTCGGAATCTACTTCTTTGAAGACAAAAAGTTTCTTGATCATTTTTCATCTCGATTCCCCTTCCCACGAAAGGGGCGTTCAAACCATTTAATCCTTCGAATCTTTGTTGTGGAGTCAAAAATTATACGCCCTCGGTAACGACTTACTTCAACTTTGACTCTATCTCCTGGTAGTATTCGTATAAAACTACGCCGGATCTTTCCTGAAACATAACCTAGAATCAGATCGTCAATATCTAAACGAATTCGAAACATGCCATTGGGAGGCGATTCGGTAATTAAACCTTCCTGAATCCATTTTTATTCTTTCATTCCAGGTAAAGCCTCTTGAAGTATCAACTAAAGGAGGAATAACAGTATTAGACAACCCAGCTCTTTGGGTTTTTTTACAATTTCAAAGAATCAATTTGTTTATGAGAAAGATTACCATATAGAACACAAAATCTCTCCGCCGATTCCTTCTAGTCTAGCCTCTCGGTCGGTCATTATACCTCGAGAAGTGGACAGAATTACAATCCCCATCCCGCCTAAAATTCGAGGAATTCGTTGATAGTTAGAATAGATTCGTAGACCCGGTCGACTGATTCGGTTTAAATAGAAAAGGTTTCTATAGGGCTTTTTTCTAGCCCTTCGGTGTCTCAGCGTTAAAACCAAAAAATTTTTATGGTTTTCGCGTTGTTTTCTCATGTTTTCGATAAAACCTTCTCGTAAAAGTATTTTTACAACATTTTCGGTACTGTTAGTCGATGTTATTCGAACCACTCTTTTTTGATCCCTATAAGCATTTCGTATAGAGGTTAATATCTCAGCAATAGTGTCTCTACCCATTATGCCTAAAATTGTTGGTAACTCATTATTTGATATAATCAACATGTTTTTTTATTTATGAATAACTCAAGGTATATGCGTGAGATACAATCTATCTCTTAATCTATATCTATTTTTTTCAAATAACCTACTATAAACATAGTTTTATAATACCTCGGGAGCTAAGGAAACTATTTTAGTAAAATTTTGTTTTCTTAATTCACGGGCGATCGCACCAAAAATTCGAGTTCCTTTTGGATTTCCTTCTTGATCAATAACAACTGCAGCATTGTCATCATATCGTATTATCATACCGTTGTCTCGTTTGAGTTCTTTACAAGTACGTACAATTACAGCTCTGACAACTTCTGATCTTTCTAGGGGCATATTTGGTACTGCGTCTTTGATTACAGCAACAATAATGTCACCAATATGAGCATATTGACGATTGCTAGCGCCTATGATTCGAATACACATCAATTCTCGGGCCCCGCTGTTATCGGCTACATTTAAATGGGTTTGAGGTTGAATCATACGATTTAAAAATTTTTTCTTTCAATGCAAAGGACAAAGAAAAAAAAGGAAATATTGTTTATCTCAAAAAAAGAAATTTGCAATTTTTTCATAATGAAGAACCTTTTTTGTTGATTGTTCTTTTTATACTTTATCCCGAAATAATGAATTGAGTTCGTATAGGCATTTTTGATGCTGCTATTGAAATTGCCCGTCTAGCTATATTTTCTGTTACTCCATTCATTTC